AAGGAATGGAATCAAGAAATGCACGTTAAGTGCACCTATAATGGTGTTCAATTATCAGAAACAGAATTTCCAAAAGATTGGTTAACAGACGGGATTCAGATAAAGATTCTATTTCCTTTTTGTCTGAAACCTTGGCGAAGCCCCAAGACACGATCTCAAGATATAGATTCAACAAAAAAAAAAGGAAAAAAAGACAATTTTTGTTTTTTAACAGTATGGGGAATGGAAGCAGAACTTCCCTTTGGTTCTCCCCGAAAACGACCGTCTTTTTTTGAACCCATTTATAAAGAACTCGAAAAAAAAATAAAAAAAGTAAAAAATAAATTTTTTATCCTTCTAAGAGTCTTAAAAGAAAGAGGAAAATGGTCTCTACTAATTTCAAAAGAAAAAAAAGAATGGGTCAGAAACATAGTTCTAGTTATAAAACGAATAATAAAAGAACTTGAAAAAGTAAATCCAATTTTATTATTTGAATTGAGGAAGGCGAAGAAAGTATATGAACCGAATAAAAATGGAAAAGATTCCAAAATAAATAATAAAATTAACCGTGAATCGACCGTTCCAATTCATACGTCAAGTTGGACAAATTATTCATTGATAGAAAAAAAAATGAAAGATATTTCTAATAGGATAATCACAACTAAGAATCAAATAGAACAAATCACAAAAGACAATAAAAAAAGAGTTTTAACTTATGATGATAAAAGATCGGAATCGCAGCAATATAGTTGGCAGATATTCAAAAGAAACAATATCCGATTAATACGTAAATTATATTATTTTATGAAATCTTTCATTGAAAAAATATACATAGAGATCCTCCTATATACCATTAACATTCCAAGAATCAATGCACAACTTTTTTTTGTTGATTCAAAAAAAATTATCAATAAATCCACTTACAACGATAAAACAAATCAAGAAGGAATTGATGAAACAAATCAAAATACAATGAACTTTATTTCGACTATAAAAAAGTCGTTTTTAAATACTAATATTAATATTTCAAATACTAATATTAGTAATACTAATTTAAATAGTTATAGTGACTTATCTTCCTTGTCACAAGCATATGTATTTTACAAATTATCACAAACCCAATTACTTAACAAGTATAACTTGAGATCTGTACTTCAAGATCACGGGACCCATCATTATCTTAATGATAAAATAAAGGATTATTGTATAACACGAGGAATAGTTGATTACAAATCAAGGCATAAGAAAATTCAAAAGTCTGGAATGAATAAATGGAAAAACTGGTTAAAGGATTATTATCAATACCATTTTTCCTATGTCAAATGGTCTCAATTAGTCCCCAAAAAATGGCGAAATAGAGTCAACCAACGTCGTATGATTCAAAATAAAGACTCAATTAAATCCAATTCATATAAAAATGAAAAAGACCAATTAATTCATTACATGAACGAAGATTATTCTGCAATGGATTCATTGATGAATCAAAAAGAAAAATTGTTTAAAAAACACTACAGATATAATCTTTTATCACATAAATATATGAATTATGGGGAAAAGAAAAACTCATATATTTATGGATCAACATTACAAGTAAACGATAGCCCAGGGATTTCATATCCATCTATTTTCAATACACCGAAACTCGACTCATTTTATGTATTGGTAAGTACAGCTATTAGTGATTATCTAGAAGAGAGATATATTATTGATGCAAATCAAAATCTGGATAGAAAATATTTTAATTGTAGAATTCTCCATTTTTGTCTTACAGAGAATATCGATATTGAGACTAAGTATAAAAACAAAATAAAAAAAAAAAATATTTTGATTCATCAACAAATAGCCAAAAAAAAAAACTTTTTTGATTGGATGGGAATGAATCAAGAAAGGTTATATCGTAATCGTACCATATCAAAACTAGAATCTTGGTTCGTCCCAGAATTTGTGCTACTTTTTGATACATATAAGATTAAACCGTGGGTTATACCAATCAAATTTCTTCTTTTAGACTTTCATCGAAATGAAAATATTAGTAAAAAAAAAAACACCAACGTAAATAAAAAAAAAAATCCTCCTATTCCTATATTATCTAATCAAAAAGAATATCTTTATTTAGAAAATTTCAACCAAGAAAAAAACGAACAACAGTGCCAAAAAGATCTTGGATCAGATCTACGAAAACAAAATAAAAAAAAAGATATTGAAGAGGATTACGCGGGATCAGACATTAAAAAACGTAGAAAAAAAAAAAAATCCAAGAGCAACAAGGAAGCAGAACTAGATTTATTCCTGAAAAAATATTTCCTTTTTCAATTAAGATGGGATGACCCCTTGAGTCAAAGAATAATCAATAATATCAAGGTATATTGTCTCTTACTTAGATTGACAAATCCAAAGGAAATTGCTATCTCTTCGATTCAAAGAGGAGAGATGCGTCTAGATGTAATGCTGATTCAGAAGGATCTAGCTCTTACAGAATTGATAAAAAAAGGAATATTAATTATCGAACCGATTCGTCTATCTATAAAAAGGGATGGACAATTTATTACCTATCAAACCATAAGTATTTCATTGGTTGATAAGGTTAAAGACCAAATTAAAACTAATAGAAAATTCATAAAAAAAAGATATGTTAATAAGAATAATTTAAACGTGAATATAGAAAAAAAAAATCATTATGATTTCCTTGTTCCTGAAAATATTCTATCTCATAGACGTCGTAGAGAATTGAGAATTCTAATTTGTTTGAATTCCCGGAATTGTAATAGTGTGGATAAAAATCCAGTATTTTGCAACGAAAACAAGATAAGAAACTGTGGGCGGTTTTTGAATGAGGACAAGCATCTTAATACGGATGCAACCAACTTTATGAAATTAAAATTGTTTCTTTGGCCCAATTACCGATTAGAAGATTTAGCTTGTATGAATCGCTATTGGTTTGATGCCAATAACGGGAGTCGTTTCAGTCTGTCAAGGATACATATGTATCCACGATTCAGAATCAGTGAATAGTACATTTGCTATATATCGCATGACATATTCGATATACGGCAAAAGATGTATGTACACATACTTTATGTTTTTAGCACATGATACTGATTTTTTAATAAAATGGTATATCAATTCAATTGACAATTGAAACTAGGAATCAAAAATGGGATTTGGCTAGAATAAAATTAAAATAAATAAAAAGTAGTATATGAATAAATCTAAATGTTTATACCATATGAAAATAAAATGCAAAATGACTGACATAATCATATAATAATAAAAAATAAAATAATTATTATTTTTCCTGATCGATCAAATACATAAAAAATAAAAAAGATATAAGAATTTTTTTATGGTCAAAAATTTATTCATTTCAGTTATTCCACAAGAAGAAAAAGAAGAAAATAAAGGGTCTGTTGAATTTCAAGTATTAAGTTTCACCAATAAAATACGGAGACTCACTTCGCATTTGGAATTGCACAAAAAAGATTTTTCATCACAAAAAGGTCTACGAAAAATTCTGGGAAAACGTCAACGGTTGTTGGCTTATTTGTCAAAGAAAAATAGAGTACATTATAAGAAATTAATTAGTCAGTTGGATATTCGGGAGCCAAAAACTCGTTAATTTGAAGATTCGTTTAAATTTTATTATTATTAATGATTAGATTTTTCATTTTTATAAATTTATAAAACTTGTTTTGAGAAATTCATGGAATAATGAATTAGGAAAGAAAAGATATGACTGTACCGACTACAAGAAAAGATCTCATGATAGTAAATATGGGCCCCCATCACCCATCAATGCATGGTGTTCTTAGACTGATCGTTACTCTCGATGGTGAAGATGTTATTGACTGTGAACCCGTATTGGGCTATTTACACAGAGGGATGGAAAAAATAGCGGAAAACCGAACAATTATACAATATCTTCCTTATGTAACACGTTGGGATTATTTAGCTACTATGTTCACAGAAGCAATAACGGTAAATGCACCAGAACAACTGGGAAATGTTCAAGTCCCTCAAAGAGCCAGCTATATCAGAGTAATTATGCTAGAGCTGAGTCGTATAGCTTCTCATTTGTTATGGCTTGGACCTTTTATGGCGGATATCGGCGCACAGACTCCCTTTTTCTATATTTTCAGAGAGAGAGAATTGCTATATGATCTATTCGAAGCTGCCACAGGTATGCGAATGATGCATAATTATTTCCGTATCGGAGGAGTAGCTGCTGATCTACCTCATGGTTGGATAGATAAATGTTTGGATTTCTGCGATTATTCTTTAACGGGTCTTGTTGAATATGAAAAACTTATTACGCGGAATCCCATTTTTTTGGAACGAGTTGAAGGAGTGGGCATTATTGGTGGAGAAGAGGCCATAAATTGGGGCTTATCAGGACCGATGTTACGAGCTTCTGGGATCCAATGGGATCTTCGTAAAGTTGATCATTATGAATCTTACAATGAATTCGATTGGGAAGTCCAATGGCAAACGGAGGGAGATTCATTAGCTCGTTATTTAGTACGAATCGGCGAAATGAGGGAATCCATAAAAATTATTCAACAGGCTCTTGAAGGAATTCCAGGGGGACCTTATGAGAATTTAGAAATTCGGCGCTTAGATGGAACAAAGAATTATAAATGGAATGATTTTGAATATGGATTCATTAGTAAAAAAACTTCGCCGAATTTTGAATTTTCGAAACAAGAACTTTATGTAAGAGTGGAAGCCCCAAAAGGGGAATTAGGAATTTATTTGATAGGAGATAATAGTATTTTCCCCTGGAGATTGAAAATTCGTCCGCCCGGTTTCATCAATTTGCAAATTCTTCCTCAGCTAATTAAAAGAATGAAATTGGCTGATATCATGACGATACTAGGTAGTATAGATATCATTATGGGAGAAGTTGATCGTTGAAATGATAATTGGAACAACAGAAGTACAAACTATCAATTCTTTTTCTAAATCAGAATCTTTAAAAGAGGTATATGGACTCATCTGGCTGTTTGTCCCTGCTTTAACCCTTATATTGGGAATCACCATAGGAGTGCTAGTAATTGTATGGTTAGAAAGAGAAATCTCTGCAGCGATACAACAACGTATTGGACCTGAATATGCGGGTCCCTTGGGAATTCTTCAAGCTCTAGCAGACGGGACAAAATTACTTTTTAAAGAGGACCTCCTTCCATCTAGAGGAGATATTCCCTTGTTTAGTATCGGACCATCTATAGCAGTTATATCAATTCTACTAAGTTATTTAGTAATTCCTTTTGGGTATCGACTTGTTTTAGCTGATCTTAGTATAGGTGTTTCTTTATGGATCTCCATTTCAAGTATTGCTCCCATTGGGCTTCTTATATCAGGATATGGATCGAATAATAAATATTCTTTTTCAGGTGGTCTACGAGCGGCTGCTCAATCTATTAGTTATGAAATACCATTAACTCTATGTGTGTTATCAATATCTCTACGTGTGATTCGTTAGAAGATGAATTTTGACCTCCATTCATTCAGGTCGATGAGTTAAACCAGATAGTTATATGAGTGAAACAAAACGGCTTATTAATATGTAGATAAGAAGATAAAATCTCATTCCCTATATACAAGAAAAAAATAAAGTGGAAGTAAACATAAGCAGTAAAAACTCTTTATCCCAAGATTGAGATTCGTTTTCTTTGATTAGTCATCATATCTTGAAGCGGGTACAAAAGATCAACTGTATGGAGTTTCTACTATTGTCTTGTATGTATTACCATACAGGGGATCAATCAAAAATCAGTAGATGGTTAGAAACACCAAAGTACACAAAGGATTAGTAATAGAGATAATGTAAGGTATCAAAAAAGAGGTATTTCCGCATAAAACGAATCATAACATAATAGGGGCTTTAAATTGGTAGAAACGAACAAGCAGTACTTCCCCGCGATTCCGATCTAGAGTATGCTCCTATTCACTGATTAAAGAAGTGACTATCAAGAACGAATTAATCCTTTATTTTTATTTTTCAGAGTACCCTCTTATGAGAAACAAGAAAAGGAACAAAAGAAATAGAATGAAATACAATAAATAATAGAATAGAATGGAAAAAGGATCTTTATTCATTTTTTCCTCCATCTATACCCATACATATGGAATTCTTATTAGTTATGATTCATTAACTAGAACTAGTGTCTAATTGTCTAATTCTTTCCATCTATTGATAGAACGGGTATTTTATTGAAAGATTAAGTTATTACCGAAGAAAGATTACTTTTAGTTTTTTATTTAATTATATAAGGGATGAGATCAATTCGGAAGCGTACTTTTTGTTATTCTAGCAGACGGAATTCCATTGGTCTAATTTTTGGGACTTTACGAGGTATTTTTATTCTATCTACACTCCAAAGATACCGATAATACCGAAGCAGTCCTTACATTTATTTGCGTGTGTGGCCATAGAGGAGCCGTATGAAGCTGAGGTCTCATGTACGGTTTTGGAATAGCGGTAAGAACGGTAATGTTATTATCGACTATGATTATCGAACAGTTCAAGTACAGTTGATATAGTTGAGGCACAGTCACAATATGGTTTTTTGGGGTGGAATATGTGGCGTCAACCTATAGGGTTTATAGTTTTTCTAATTTCTTCTTTAGCAGAATGTGAAAGATTACCCTTTGATTTACCAGAAGCAGAGGAGGAATTAGTAGCAGGTTATCAAACCGAATATTCCGGTATTAAATATGGTTTATTTTACGTTGCTTCTTACCTAAATCTCTTAGTTTCTTCATTATTTGTAACAGTTCTTTATTTAGGTGGGTGGAATTTTTCTATGCCATACATATCCATTCCTGAACTTTTCGGAATAAATAAAATGGCTGGAGTCTTTGGAATGACAATTGGTATCTTTATTACATTAGCTAAAGCTTATTTGTTTCTCTTCATATCTATCACAACAAGATGGACTTTACCCAGGATGAGAATAGACCAGCTATTAAATCTTGGATGGAAATTTCTTTTACCTATTTCTCTAGGTAATTTTTTATTGACAACTTCTTTCCAACTTGCTTCACTATAAATATTTCACTATAAATAACAGAATATGATAACGATATTCTAGACTCATAACCTCTCTTAAACAAGAGAAAGAAACATCAACTTATTCGTGGATATCTACAATATGTTTCCGATGGTAACTGGATTCATGAATTATGGTCAACAAACAATACGAGCCGCAAGGTACATTGGTCAAAGTTTCATAATTACCTTATCCCATACAAATCGTTTACCTGTAACTATTCAGTATCCTTATGAAAAATCGATCACATCAGAGCGTTTCCGTGGCCGAATCCATTTTGAATTTGACAAATGTATTGCTTGCGAAGTATGTGTTCGTGTATGCCCCATAGATCTACCCGTTGTTGATTGGAGATTTGAAAAAGATATTAAAAAAAAACAACTGCTTAACTATAGTATTGATTTTGGTATCTGTATATTTTGCGGTAACTGTGTCGAATATTGTCCCACAAACTGTTTATCAATGACTGAAGAATATGAACTTTCTACTTATGATCGTCACGAATTGAATTATAATCAAATTGCTTTGGGTCGGTTACCAATGTCAGTAATTGGGGACTACACAATTCAAACAGTTACGAATTCGACTTCGACTCAAATCAAAATAGACAAAGGTAAATCCTTTGATTCAAGAACAATTACCAATTATTAACTAATATATATATATATATATATATATATATATATTTTTAATATTTTGATAGAAAGATCCAAGTGAAGCTTCTTTTATTTTAGTTAGTCGATGTAACTAAAAATAATAACTAATAACTATTGATTGTTGAGAATCATTGGTTTATTTATATATTTTTGGTGATGATTTCGAAATATAAAATTCTAACTACTCTTTTATTTCGAATAAAATAAAAATGCAAAATCGGGATTGGTCCAATAACTTTATCTATATCTATATTAATCCATATTACAATTCCATTAATATTTAATTTAGGAACGTATCATAGACAAAAAAATAGGGTAATTTTCCCTTCTTCGACTATTCAGTAAGGTCATGAAATCTTTCGACTTATTTATCTCTTATTTTATACATAATGGATTTACCTGGACCAATACATAGTATTCTCGTAATATTTCTGGGATCAGTTCTTCTATTGGGGGGCCTGGGAGTAGTATTATTTACCAATCCAATTTATTCTGCCTTTTCATTGGGATTGGTTCTTGTTTGTATATCCTTATTCTATATTCTATCGAATTCCTATTTTGTAGCTGCCGCACAACTTCTTATTTATGTAGGAGCCATAAATGTCTTAATCATATTTGCTGTAATGTTTATGAACGGTTCAGAATATTCCAATGATTCCCGCCTTTGGACCATTGGGGATGGGGTTACTTCACTGGTTTGTACAAGTATTCTTTTTTCACTAATTACTACTATCCCAGATACGTCATGGTACGGAATTCTTTGGACTACAAAATCAAACCAGATTCTAGAACAGGACCTAATAAGTAACGTTCAACAAATTGGGATTCATTTATCAACAGATTTTTATCTTCCATTTGAACTCATTTCTATAATTCTTTTAGTCTCTTTAATAGGTGCAATTACTATGGCTCGTCAATAATAAATACTTAGAATTCAAAAAATTTTTTGAATTCTAAATTTGAAATCAACTAAAAACATGGAAAGATTTAAGGTTTTTAGTGAAATCTATTAACAATACCCTCTCTTTCTTGTTCTGTAATTGTTTGTTCTATTCTAGTCAATCGAATCAGTTGAATTGTTGTTCATATCATATTGAAATGAATCAAGATTGATATTGATGAGGAGTTAGTTAATGATGTTTGAGTATGTACTTTTTTTTAGTGTCTATTTATTTTCTATCGGTATCTATGGATTAATCACAAGTCGAAACATGGTTAGAGCGCTTATGTGTCTTGAGCTTATACTAAATTCGGTTAATATCAATCTCGTAACATTTTCTGATTTATTTGATAGTCGCCAATTAAAAGGAGATATTTTCTCAATCTTTGTCATAGCTATTGCCGCTGCTGAAGCAGCTATTGGGCTAGCTATTGTTTCGTCGATCCATCGTAACAGAAAATCAACTCGTATCAATCAATCGAATTTGTTGAATAATTAAATTATTCGTCATCGTTCATTATAATTATTCATAATTATTCGTTATATTTTATAATTTTTTATAATATAATTTAATTTTAATATATATAATATATAAATATAATAATATATAATATAAAGAATAATATAAAAATATAATTAGAATTTTTTTCTTATTTATATATTTTTTTTATATATTTTATTTATATAATATATTAGATATCAGATTTATATATTAGAATTAAGAATTAGAATAGAATTCCATTAATTAATATTAATATTAGAATATTAATATTAGATATTGTATTGTTTGTTGACCAATTTGAATTCGCATGTGCAACTTGTATTGTATGACTGTGGTTGTTGAAACGAAAATAAAAGTCTCTTGGCACTTTCTCATGAACAGATTTAGAAAGATATTGATAAAAAAAAAATTGATAAATCATTGATTCGTCTGGTATCTACAATATAAAATAAACATATAATCCATTTACTACTTATTTTATCATTTTACCATACCAGATCGAAAACTTTTTATGTTCAAAACTGGAATTTATAGATTCAATGTCACACTCAGTAAAAATTTATGATACATGTATAGGGTGTACTCAATGTGTACGAGCCTGCCCCACGGATGTATTGGAAATGATACCTTGGGACGGATGTAAAGCTAAGCAAATTGCTTCCGCGCCAAGAACCGAGGATTGTGTAGGTTGTAAAAGATGTGAATCCGCCTGCCCAACAGATTTTTTGAGTGTCCGTGTTTATTTATGGCATGAAACAACTCGCAGCATGGGTCTATCTTATTGATTGATACATTACAAAAAACTCCACTTGAATCGTTTGATTCCTCTTTACCGACAAAAGCCCGTACTCGATAAAATATATTTATTATTCCGAGCACGGGCTTTTCTGGTCAAAGCGTATTTTGTCTTTATCACGAGTTATTTTCCTTGGTTAACAATACTTGTTGTTTTGCCGATATTCGCGGGTTCTTCCATTTTTTTTCTTCCTCATAAGGGGAATAAGGTTTTTCGCTGGTATACTATATGTATATGCCTATTAGAACTCCTTTTAACGGCGTATGTATTCTGTTATCATTTCCAATTGGACAATCCATTAATCCAATTGGAAGAAGATTTGAAATGGATAAATAGTTTTAATTTTCACTGGAAACTGGGAATCGATGGACTTTCCGTGGGACCCATTTTATTGACAGGATTTATCACTACTTTAGCGACTTTAGCGGCTTGGCCAGTTACTCGAAATTCACGATTATTCTATTTCCTTATGTTAGCAATGTACAGTGGTCAAATAGGATCATTTTCTTCTCGAGACCTTTTACTTTTTTTCATCATGTGGGAGTTAGAATTAGTTCCTGTTTATTTACTTTTATCCATGTGGGGGGGAAAGAAGCGCCTGTACTCGGCTACAAAGTTTATTTTGTATACTGCAGGGGGTTCTATTTTTCTCTTAATAGGAGTTCTAGGTATGGGTTTATATGGTTCCAATGAACCGACATTAGATTTTGAAAGATTAGTTAATCAATCATATCCTGCGGCATTAGAAATAATATTCTATTTTGGCTTCCTTATTGTTTATGCTGTCAAATCGCCGATCATACCCCTACATACATGGTTACCGGATACCCACGGAGAGGCACATTACAGTACATGTATGCTTCTTGCCGGAATCTTATTAAAAATGGGAGCATATGGATTGATTCGGATCAATATGGAATTATTACCCCACGCTCATTCCATATTTTCTCCATGGTTGGTGATAGTGGGAACAATACAAATAATTTATGCAGCTTCAACCTCTTTTGGTCAACGCAATTTAAAAAAGAGAATAGCCTATTCTTCTGTATCTCACATGGGTTTCACAATTATAGGAATTGGTTCTATAACCAACATGGGACTAAATGGAGCAATTTTACAAATACTTTCTCATGGATTTATTGGTGCTGCACTTTTTTTCTTGGCGGGAACAAGTTGTGATAGAATACGTCTTGTTTATCTCGACGAAATGGGGGGGATATCTGTCCTAATGCCAAAAATATTTACCATGTTCAGTAGCTTCTCGATGGCTTCTCTTGCATTGCCGGGAATGAGTGGTTTTGTTGCGGAATCAGTAGTATTTTTTGGAATAATTACCAGCTCAAAATACCTTTTCATGCCAAAGGTGCTAATTACTTTTGTAATGGCAATTGGAATGATATTAACTCCTATTTATTTATTATCTATGTTACGTCAGATGTTCTACGGGTACAAGTTATTTAATGTTCCAAACTCTAATTTGGTCGATTCTGGACCACGAGAGCTGTTTGTTTTGATATGTCTTTTTTTACCCGTAATATGGATTGGTATTTATCCCGATTTCGTTCTCTTACTATCAGTTGACAAGGTACAAACTATCCTATCTAATTATTTTTATAGATAGTTTTCATTAATGAGACTGAAAGTCTTATAAATCTGTGATTTTAAGGTTTTAAAAACAGTTCGCTGTACAATGAAAAAAAAAAAATGAAGTGAATTAGAGTTGTAAAAAGATGTATCTCGAGTTTTTTAGAACCAGTTGATTCAAAGAATCAACTGGTTCTAAAAAACTCTCGTTATATATGAGACAATGTTCTTATGTTATGTACTCTTTAGGTTAGATAATTTATCTAATTCGATGTTAATGTAAATGAACCATAACTATGTAAACCAATTCCTAATAAATTGATCCCAAAATAACATATCCAAATTATAAGAAATCCTATCGAAGCCACAAGTGCCGAATTCGTATCTTGTAAACTTTGATTTGTTCTAGTATGTGAATAAATCGCAAATATGATCCAAGTAATAAATGCCCAAGTTTCCTTAGGGTCCCAATTCCAATAAGATCCCCAAGACTCATTAGCCCATACTGCTCCCGAAAGTATGCCTATGGTTAAAAAGGTAAATCCCAAACTAATGACACGATAACTCCAATAATCCAAACGCTGAGTCAATTGATATTTGTAATAATTTCGAAATGAAATAAACGAAGTGTTTTTAAAAACACTTCGTTTCTCATTCAAGTATTCGACCCCCCAAAAGAAAAATGACTTAATTAAGAAATTATTGCTTTTTAAAAAAGTATCTATGTTTTTTCGAAATGTAATGACTAGAAGAGCGACTGATAATAATGATCCACATAAAAGAGATATATAGCTCAATAACATCATACTTACGTGCATCATTAACCACTGAGATTGTAGAGCAGGTACTAATATTGAAGATTGATGCATTTCGGTTGAAAGACCCGACGTGGCGAAACCTTGGGTAAAAATAGCACTTGGCGCGGTTATTGCGCTTAAATCATTTTTATGATTCCTAAAATAGGGAATCATATGAATAATGGATAAACCCCAAGAAAGAAAGATTAATGATTCATATAAATTACTTAACGGGAAATGCCCCGAATAAATCCAACGAATAACTAATAATCCTGTTATAGAGAAAAAAGTAGCTATCATTCCAGTTTCTGATGAATTGCGTAATCCTACGATTTCGCGGACTGATAAGTTTATCAAATGAATCGTAATCACAATTGAAATAATCGAAAAAGATATATGAGTTAATATATGTTCTAAAGTCGCAAATATCATAAAAAGAGGGCTCCGTTGCAGAATTAAAATCGAGAATTAAATACATTATAGGATCCATTTTGTATCCCTTTTAGAGGATGCCGCCACTCGGACTCGAACCGAGATGCTCTAGCACTGCTTCCTAAGAGCAGCGTGTCTACCGATTTCACCATGGCGGCTTACTCAAAATAATAATAAATAATATTCAATTCATGTCGAACGGTCAAGATTCAAGAATTCAATATAGTTTAGTAAACATTAGAATCGATGAAAAAAAAAAAGATTCGTTCAAATTTATATTTAAATGTTCACTAACACGTAGTTAGTATCGCCGTAGGGTTCAGTTTTAACAATCAACTTTCACGTATCTCGAAACTAAGTTCTTACGGAACAGTCGAAACTAGATAGTTTTGCTATCGGCCGAAGACCGAGTTATAGAACTCAAAATTGTCCCTTTTCTATTTTTTATTTTTTTATTTTTTATTCGTTTCTCTTATTTTATGTATTGAAAATTAAAAAGATTTATTTTCTTAGTAAACAAAATAAAATAACTATAATTTCCTAAATTTCCTATTTATCTTTATCAAAATTTTATCACTAAATCTGAGGAATTTTTATAATGATTTCGATACCTTAGAATCATTACTAATACTCTTCGCTGTGTTCATAATTTATGATACTATATTATATTACTTTACTAAAACTAAATTTAATTACTAAATCTAATTAGGTTTTGGGCTACACATATAACAAAAAAACTTTCAATCTCTATCAATTTTTTTAATTGATAGAGATTGAAAATAATACTTAAATTGATAGAGATTGAAAATAATACTTAAATTAAAGCTCGGTAAACATAAAATAACTCTTATTCTACATACCACAGCAGCTAATTTAGTTCTAACTAATATTGAGGGGTTCAATACATTAGTTAATGCGAATCAATCATTAATCTTAGAAAATTTAAGTTATTCATGGTATGTTGATTTAGATTATTCTAAAATTTTATTACTTGTTTGTTGCACAAAAAAACTCTTTGAATGTCCAGTGGCAACCGATTTAGCTAAAGAAAGCGCTTTTTCTCCTGTTAAATATCCCTTTTTTTTCCAAATATTTCTACGAATACGTTTTTTTGATATAGAAGTACGTTTTTTTGGAACCGCCATTCAAAAACAAGTACTAATTTTTATCGTTGTATGTGAAAGACATATATTGTTCGAAATAGATCGTTTTTTTAGTCATTATCCATATTTATCCCTTGGATGATGAATAGTCCATAATTTTTTCAAAACAACATAAACATAACATACATATAAAAACATATATTATATATATACTAAACATATATATATATATATATATATATATATACTAAATAATATATTAAATATTAATAATAATATTAAATATTAATAATATATTATAATTATAATATTATAATATATAATATATAATAAATATATACCCATGACATATCATATATGTCTAGGGATAAATAGAATAGATAATAATTTTTAATAAAGTCAGATAAAGGGGGAATTTTTTTTTTCAGTTCTATACTATACGAAGTAGGAGTATCATAGGATTTCTGATAAAGATAAGTTTTATTTAGTGGAACCCCATCAATTGGTTGCCAATGCGTTAGATAATTACTGCAAATAAATTAATTAGAATAACCAGAACTAGAATAACCAGGCCCTCCTTATTGAGTCGAATTTTTGATGGATACTGTGACTTATATTAGAATCAAGTACTGTTTTTGATGGAATTGTTTTTCTTACTATTATATATGTATATATGATATGATTATTAATTACTAGAATATAATATAATAATTATAATATAATAATAATATAATAATAATATAATAATAAAGAATAAATATATAATAATAAATATATAAAATATATATAATATATATATATTATATATATAGTTATATAGTAGTAGAATGATTAAAAATAGTTATATAGTAGTAGAATGATTAAAAATTTGATATTCTGTAATATTCTGTATTTTAATAAATATCTTTTTTTTTTTGTTACTAACTAAAACTAATTAATAACTAAGTAATAACCTCTACTTAGTTAGTTAGTGATGTTATTCGATCAACCAATTATAGCTTTTTTAATATTTGAAATAGTTTAATATTTCAAATAAATATCTGAGAAAGAGTCAGAATAATTATAATGAAGAATTCAAATATTTTAGTTTTTTCCTATTTTTTGTTGAGTTCTTTTCTTTGATTATTGTGTCTTTCGAAAGAGATAAGAATTGGTGAGTCGGAAACTATTAAATCAATAAGAATAAAAATAAGAATAAAAAAAAAATTAAAATTGGTTTTTTTTATGGAACATACATATCAATATGCATGGATAATACCCTTTCTTCCACTTCCAGTTACCATGTTAATAGGATTTGGGCTTCTGCTTATTCCTACAGCAACAAAAAACATTCGTCGGATGTGGGCTTTTACTAGTGTTTTACTGCTAAGTATAACTTTGGGGTTTTCGTCCAGTCTGTCTATTCAGCAAATAAATGGAAGTTCTATCTATCAATATCTATGGTCTTGGACCATCAATAATGATTTTTCCTTGGAGTTCGGACACTTGATCGATCCACTTACTTCTATTATGTCAGTACTAATTACTACTGTTGGAATCATGGTTCTTATTTATAGCGATAATTATATGTCTCACGATCAAGGATATTTGAGATTTTTTGCTTATATGAGTTTTTTCAATGCTTCCATGTTGGGATTAGTTACTAGTTCCAATTTGATACAAATTTATATTTTTTGGGAACTGGTGGGAATGTGCTCATATTTATTAATAGGTTTTTGGTTTACACGACCGATTGCAGCAAGTGCTTGCCAAAAAGCTTTTGTAACTAATCGTGTAGGGGATTTTGGTTTATTATTAGGAATCTTAGGTTTTTATTGTATAACAGGCAGTTTCGAATTTCGGGATTTGTTCAAAATAGTTAATAACTTGATCCATAGTAATGGGTTCAATTCTTTATTTGCTACTCTCTGTGCCTTATTACTATTCGTCGGCGCAATTGCCAAATCCGCGCAATTCCCCCTTCACGTATGGTTACCTGATGCCATGGAGGGGCCCACTCCTATTTCTGCTCTTATACATGCTGCTACCATGGTAGCAGCAGGAATTTTTCTTGTAGCTAGACTTCTTCCTCTTTTCATAGTCATACCTTACATAATGAATTTCATTTCTTTAATAGGCATAATAACAGTACTATTAGGAGCTACTTTGGCTCTTGCTCAAAGAGACATTAAAAGAAGTTTAGCCTATTCTACAATGTCTCAATTGGGTTATATTATGTTAGCTCTAGGTATAGGTTCTTATCGAGCTGCTTTATTCCATTTGATCACTCATGCTTATTCTAAAGCTTTATTGTTTTTGGGATCCGGATCTATTATTCATTCAATGGAACCTATTGTTGGATATTCACCAGATAAAAGTCAGAATATGGTTCTTATGGGCGGTTTAAAAAGATATGTTCCAATTACAAGAATGACTTTTTTATTAGGTACACTTTCTCTTTGTGGTATTCCACCTCTTGCTTGTTTTTGGTCAAAAGATGAAATTCTTAATGATAGTTGGTTGTATTCACCAATTTCCGCAATAATAGCCTGTTTCACTGCGGGATTAACCGCATTTTATATGTTTCGGATGTATTTACTTACTTTTGATGGGAATTTGCGCGTTCATTTTAAAAATTACAGTAGCATTAAAAATAGCTCATTCTATTCAATATCTTTATGGGGAAAGAAAGCACCAAAAGTCGTAAATAGAAATTTATTTTTATTAACACAAAATACTAAGGTCTCCTTTTTTTCAAAGGATACATATCAAATTGATCATAATATAAGAAATCAAATGCGATACTTTAGTACTTACTTTAGAAATAAATACACTTACATGTATCCGCACGAATCGGACAATACTATGCTATTTCCTCTGCTTGTATTGGTACTATTTACTTTGTTTATTGGATCAATAGGAATTCATTTTGATCAAGAAGGGGTAGTAGATTTTGATATATTATCGAAATGGTTAACTCCATGGACAAACCTTTTTCATGGAAATTCTAATTATTCTGTGAATTGGTATGAATTTTTGACAAATGCCATTTTTTCGGTAAGTATAGCTCTTTTCGGACTATTTATAGCATCTATTTTCTATGGGTCCGCTTATTCATCTTTCAATAATTTGCACTTAATAAATTCATTTGTAAAAAGGGGCTCTAAAAGAACTCTCTCGGACCAAATAAAAAATATGGTATACAATTGGTCGTATAATCGGGGTTACATAGATATTTTTTATATTAGGGTATTCCTCATGAGTATAAGAGGATTGTCCGAACTAATTCAGTTCTTTGATAGACGTATAATTGATGGAATCACAAATGGCCTTGGGGTTGCGAGTTTATTTATAGGGGAAGGGATCAAATATACTGGGGGTGGACGAATTTCGTCTTATCTATTTTTATATTTATCTTATGTATTAATATTTTTATTTTTATTAATCTTTTTTATTTCTACATAACTACATTCTACTACATAACTACATTCTACATAAATACATATGTATATGGATATGTAAAAGATATTTTTTGTTTTCCATCGCTTGGACATGTATAAAAAAAATATTGTGACATTTCATTTCGTACAGCATTTTCAAATAGATCATTTTTTATATATCTAAATGGACGATTCCATCTTTTATAATCGAAAAAAAAAGTTATAAGAGGTTTTTCAAACCGT